CACGATTTCATTTACTTGCAATTAAAAAAAAAAAAGGATTGGCTGAACTTGAAAATTTACTCATTGAATGAGTAAACGATTGAATCGGATTCAGTTGGGGGGTACCAACTAAATCGAGTGCTATCTCCCATTTATCTCTTATTGAATTAACTGATCAACTTGCTATCGGACATTTATTTTCGATTTGGTATTATTCCAAAAAGGATTTCGACATATTTCACTTTATTATAATTATGAGAATCAATCCTACTACTTCTAGCCCTGCGGTTTCCACACTTGAAGAAAAAAAACTAGGGCGTATCGCTCAAATTATTGGCCCAGTACTGGATGTCGTTTTTCCCCCGGGCAAAATGCCTAATATTTATAACGCTTTGGTAGTTAAGGGTCGAGATACTGTCGGTCAACAAATTAATGTGACTTGCGAGGTACAACAATTATTAGGAAATAATCGAGTTAGAGCTGTAGCTATGAGTGCTACAGATGGGCTGATGAGAGGAATGGAAGTGATTGACACGGGAGCTCCTCTAAGTGTTCCAGTCGGCGGAGCTACTCTCGGGCGAATCTTCAACGTTCTTGGAGAGCCTGTTGATAATTTAGGTCCTGTAGATACTCGCACAACATCTCCTATTCATAGATCTGCGCCTGCCTTTATACAGTTAGATACGAAATTATCAATCTTTGAAACAGGTATTAAGGTGGTAGATCTTTTAGCTCCTTATCGCCGTGGAGGAAAAATCGGACTATTTGGGGGAGCTGGAGTAGGTAAAACAGTACTCATCATGGAATTGATCAACAACATTGCCAAAGCTCATGGAGGCGTATCCGTATTTGGCGGAGTAGGAGAACGTACTCGTGAAGGAAATGATCTTTACATGGAAATGAAAGAATCCGGAGTAATTAATGAAAAAAATCTTGCAGAATCAAAAGTAGCTTTAGTCTATGGTCAAATGAATGAACCGCCGGGAGCTCGTATGAGAGTTGGTTTGACTGCCCTAACTATGGCAGAATATTTCCGGGATGTTAATGAACAAGATGTGCTTCTATTCATCGACAATATCTTTCGTTTTGTCCAAGCAGGATCAGAAGTATCCGCATTATTAGGGAGAATGCCTTCTGCAGTGGGTTATCAACCTACCCTTAGTACAGAAATGGGTTCTTTGCAAGAAAGAATTACTTCTACCAAAGAGGGATCTATAACTTCGATCCAAGCAGTTTATGTACCTGCGGACGATTTGACAGACCCTGCTCCTGCCACTACATTTGCACATTTAGATGCTACTACCGTACTATCAAGAGGATTAGCTGCCAAGGGTATTTATCCAGCAGTAGATCCTTTAGATTCAACGTCAACTATGTTACAACCTCGGATCGTTGGCGAGGAACATTATGAAACTGCGCAAAGAGTTAAGCAAACTTCACAACGTTACAAAGAACTTCAGGACATTATAGCTATTCTTGGGTTGGATGAATTATCCGAGGAGGATCGTTTAACTGTAGCAAGAGCACGAAAAATTGAGCGTTTCTTATCACAACCCTTCTTCGTGGCAGAAGTATTTACCGGTTCTCCAGGAAAATATGTTGGTCTTGCAGAAACAATTAGGGGGTTTCAACTGATCCTTTCCGGAGAATTAGATGGTCTGCCCGAGCAGGCTTTTTATTTGGTGGGTAACATCGATGAAGCTACCGCGAAAGCTATGAACTTAGAAGTGGAGAGCAATTTGAAGAAATGACCTTAAATCTTTGTGTACTGACTCCTAATCGAATTATTTGGGATTCAGAAGTGAAAGAAATCATTTTATCTACAAATAGTGGCCAAATTGGTGTATTACCAAACCACGCCCCTATTGCCACGGCTGTAGATATAGGTCTTTTGAGAATACGCCTCAACGACCAATGGTTAACGGTGGCTCTGATGGGTGGTTTTGCTAGAATAGGGAATAATGAGATCACCATTTTAGGAAATGATGCGGAGATGAGTACTGACATTGATCCGCAAGAAGCTCAACAAACTCTTAAAATAGCTGAAGCTAACTTGAGTAGAGCTGAGGGTAAGAGACAAGTGATTGAAGCGAATCTAGCTCTCAGACGAGCTAGGACACGAGTAGAGGCTGTCAATGTTATTTCCTACTAGTCAATACATCAAAATAATCAAAAGAAGTTTTTTAGAAGTTCTTTATTATACACCACATTTAAATTCTGCCAATTGAAGACAATCAAGTCTAATCTGATACAACGAAAAAAAGAGGATGGGTAGAAAAACTTATTAGATACCGGAGTCAATGCAATGGTATCTAATAAGTTCTACCTACTATTGGATTTGAACCAATGACTCCTGCCGTATGAAAGCAATACTCTAACCACTGAGTTAAGTAGGTAATTTATCACCGCAAAAGAAGACCCATCACCTCGGGGATTATAGATAGAATATTATTTCTAAGCAATACCAATCTGTTAACAGTAAACGGATCAAAGAGTTATCATGTGAGATTAGGGAATATCCATCTTGACAAGAAATTATCTATATGTTAAGATATCTATGACAAGGGCTATAGCTCAGTTAGGTAGAGCACCTCGTTTACACGTGCGCCAATGCTTTTCAAGGGAGCTTATTATGCAATGAACATAGTTGATCTTATTGAAAAATCAATGTCTTACTCCATAGATTCGGGAGAACAATAGCCTGACAAATATTTGGTTCGGTCCGATTTTGGTGCGAATTTAGGTGCCAAATCAAATAGAACCCGTCATTGATTTGATAGTTGATAAGGTAAATACCCAGCCCATTCAATGCTAGGCATAATGAGTATAAGGGCTTCAAAAAAACCTCCTTTCATCCTATGAACTTTAAGGTGTATGAAGTCTCATATTCGACTCTTGCAGCGGAACGATAGAGACTCCATTTAACTTAGGTTGATCTAAGCCGAAGGCAGACCTAAGTCAAGGTAACCCTTCTTTGAAACACTTTGGTATTGCTACTAGATCTGAATACAAATAATGAATCAGAGCACATGGAGCCAGCTCATTATCTTCCTGTAAAGAAAAAATATGGTGGACTAACTGATCTTTACATCAGTTGATGAAAGAGCCCAATGCAACAAACAAAATGCATGTTGGGTCTTTGAAACAGTTCGAATCATTTCGATAATAATCAGTTTGATCTGTTTTACCGAGAAGGTCTACGGTTCGAGTCCGTATAGCCCTAATACATTCTATTTGTCTATTTTTGTATATACATTCTATTTTTGTTTAGTATAGTTTTCATTTCCTCATTAGTACTTGTTTATAGACTGGACAGACCAGACCATTGGTTGTTTCATAGAAATGAAATGAAAGCATTACCACATATTCATGTAAATACATAGGTACTTGAAAATAAAAACAATAATTCATTCCAATGGATCTAATCAGATCAGTATGTGTCAAATCTAGGACAAGAAAAAGAAAGAAAATATAATCGTTCGATGCATTAGATTGTGTTTACGTATTCGTATTTGTATAAAATCAATAGAAACAACGACGATCCTTTACCTGGATTTTAATGAAAAGAATACTTCGAATATGTTAGAAATCCCTAGACATTTTTTACCCCCCAAAAATTATTGGTTTTGATAATAACTATGTTATGTTTGATATTATTTTTTGATAATATTTCATTATCCTATTTCATTTTATTATTTATACATTACATAAATTATATATTTACATATAATTTATATAAGAAATATATATTTCTAAATATAAAATACAAAGAAATAAATATAAGGAAATATCAAGAAAAAAACAAAAACATAGTATTACGTTTCAGAATTATGAAACATAGTTATAGTATTACTATTCATTAGAATACATTAGTAATAGAATATTCTATTAGGTTAGATTAGTATATTTTAGTATTTAATTAAATTACTTTTATTATTTAGAATTTTATTATTTAATATTTTTTAATAGAGAATAGAGAAAGCGAGACAAAGTGAGAGAGTTTTGTTTGTGTAAGAACGCCTTATTTCTACACCATATCTAAATAGAATCGAAATCAAAAACGGAATCCCGATTCCGTTGGATGAATCTCTAAACAAGACATGCCACGCAGCAAACAAACTCTGAACTATACACTTTGATTTGATTAAAAAAAAGTTCTTGTTTCACCTAGGAAAACAAGTTCTGGATGAATTGACAATGCCAACTCGAATAATTAAGCATATTCCACATTAATAGGAGTACATTTATGTTTCTGCTTCACGAATATGATATTTTATGGGCATTTCTAATAATATCAAGCGTTATTCCTATCTTGGCATTTGTAATTTCAGGAGTTTTAGCCCCGGTTAGTAAAGGACCAGAGAAGCTCTCTAGTTATGAATCGGGCATAGAACCTATGGGGGACGCTTGGTTACAATTCCGAATCCGCTATTACATGTTTGCTCTAGTTTTTGTTGTTTTTGATGTTGAAACGGTCTTTCTTTATCCATGGGCAATGAGTTTCGATGTATTGGGTGTATCTGTATTTATCGAAGCTTTAATTTTCGTGCTTATCCCAATTGTGGGTTCAGTTTATGCATGGCGAAAGGGAGCGTTGGAATGGTCTTAACTGAGTATTCAGACAATAAAAAAAAAAACGAAGGAAAAAATTACATTGAGACAGTTATGAATTTGATTGAGTTTCCGTTACTTGACCAAACAACCCCCAATTCAGTTATTTCAACTACATCGAATGATCTTTCGAATTGGTCAAGACTCTCCAGTTTATGGCCGCTTCTATATGGTACCAGTTGCTGTTTCATTGAATTTGCTTCATTAATAGGCTCGCGATTCGACTTTGATCGTTATGGGTTGGTACCAAGATCAAGTCCTAGGCAAGCGGACCTAATTTTAACAGCCGGCACAGTCACAATGAAAATGGCTCCCTCTTTAGTGAGATTATATGAGCAAATGCCTGAACCAAAATACGTCATTGCTATGGGAGCCTGTACTATTACAGGAGGGATGTTCAGTACTGATTC